CATCGTTATTTCCTACATGGATATAGGAATTCTCTTGCCATTTATTCTTTTTTTTTTTCTCATGGCTCATATAACATATAATAAATAAAAAAATTATATACATTATAGACATAGTAAACCCAACATATAAATAAATCTTTATCGGCAATGCTCCGAAAGAGGGAAACGCCCTTTTCTCTGTTGTAAGGAAAGGAAAATCTCATCTACTGGGTTGTTTTATATATCTATTTTAGTTAAGAATTTCGCGTACAAATACAAGCGATCCTTAACTACATATGCATATGATCATATATGTATTACAAAAAAAGGAGGCTTTTCAATGCGAAATCTAAAAACATATCTTTCTGTGGCACCTGTACTAAGTACTCTATGGTTTGGGTCTTTAGCAGGTTTATTGATAGAGATCAATCGTTTATTCCCGGATGCGTTGACATTCCCATTTTTTTCATTCTAGTTATTGACATAGGAAGGGCTTAAAAAGATTAGAGATACGCTAAATTCTCTCTGATGAATCCCTCTCCCTTTCTCTTCCTTTCTTTGTTTTGCTCTTTTGTCATTTTTTTGAGGATTAAAGAAAAAAAAAGTGGGTTCAACCGCATCGAAATTTGGGCTCAGGCTCGAATTAATTTAATATTATTATATTAATATATTAAAATCATAGAGGGCAACAAAATTATACAAGATACTTAAATGAAATACTATTACTATATTACTATACCGAGATTCTATCTAAATAATTAATAGTTAGAAATCATTGTATTACTTATTTTTCTTTTTTCTCTATTGATTGTAACAAAATCTTTCATAATAGGATTTCAGGTTAGCAACTTATTTTTTTTTTTTTTGTTTCGGATCGAAAATGAAAGAAAAGAATTGAGTGAATCCAAAATTCAAAGGAGGTTAGGTTCATGGCGAAGGGTAAAGATGTCAGAATAACAGTTATTTTGGAATGTAACAGTTGTCGAAAGGATAGTAATAAGGAATCACCAGGCATTTCCAGATATATTACCCAAAAGAATCGACACAATACGCCTAGTCGACTGGAATTGAGAAAATTCTGTCCCTATTGTTACAAACATATGATTCATGGGGAGATAAAGAAATAGATCAAAGAAAACCGCGTGTACCTTCCCTTCAGGATTCAAGAAAGGGGAACAAATTTTTCAAAATTACATATAATTATAAAATAAACAAATAAATCAATCAACTCCTATTTCCGTCAAATCCAAAATGAGAATTAAGAAATAGGATTTTAGAGATAAGGAATAAACCATGGAAAAATCCAAGCTTTTTCTTAAATCCAAGCGATCTTTTCGTAGGCGTTTGCCCCCAATTGGACCGGGGGATCGAATTGATTATAGAAACATAAGTTTAATTAGTCGATTTATTAGTGAGCAAGGAAAAATATTATCTAGACGAGTGAATAGATTGACTTTGAAACAACAACGATTAATTACTATTGCTATAAAACAAGCTCGTACTTTATCTTCGTTACCTTTTCTTCGTAATGAAGAATCTGCGAATAGAACTAAGTATACTCCTAGAACTACGGGTACTCGAACCAGAAAGAAATAGGTCTATTTCTCAATTGATTGAATCAAAATTCAAAAATGAAGAAGAAACCTTTTTTTATGGAAACGCATTCAGTTATTTTGACTACTTTATAATAATCCTATTTCTTTTTACTCTCCCTTCCCGGAGTTCATTCTCCGGGGGACCTCCCTTTAAAGCATTCCGATGAATTCCCCCAATCAATTTCCTTATTTAATGATCTCATTGGAAATTGTATAAAGACAATTTGTATTTGATATGGCTAGTTGTGCAAGAATTTTACGATTAAGAAGCAACCGTCTCTTGTACAGATTATTTATGGATCTACTATAACTATAGGATACCCCGTTCTGGCGAATTACTGCATTTATTCGAGTGATCCACAGACGACGAAAATTTATCTTTCGGCTTCCCCTATCCCGATGAGAAGAAGCCAAAGCTCGAATTCTTTGTTGAATAGCAGTTCGCATAAGTCTTGAATGGGACCCTCGAAAGGTTGATACACATAAACGCGTTTTTGTTCTACGTCTACGAGCTATATACCCTCGTCTAGTTCTGGTCATTGAAGCAAAATAAACTTTGATGAATAACTTAATTTATTTTTTCTTTCAGTCATCCCTCTCGTCTTTCCTAGTCTATTAATAACAAAACGGATTCTTCCGATGTATAAAATACAAATTCCAATGGCTTTTGCTGCTCTGACCTTCCCAACCACGATTTTTTTTTACGGGCATTTCACCTCGAAATAAGAAATTGTATTGATACTAGGTATCCAAAAATATTCAATTTCAAATTGAGTATAAATAGAGTATTGTATTAAAGTAGGAATACCTAGTAAAGGGAAATTTATAAATAAATAGTGGGTTCCTTCGTTTCTATGGTTACTTCGTAAACGGTGAGGTCCTCTCTATACACCGGAGCTCCTTCCCCATTCAATCAATGTTATTAGTAACTTGTACAGTTCACATTCTTTGACTCTACCCATGAATTATCCAATAATAGATCTTTTCACAATGAGATCTACTCATACAGTAACGGCATTTAATTATGAAAGTTGGCTAGGTAGCTGACCCTGTTAGTCCGTTCTTGCAAGAGTGAGAGCATAATTTTTCTGCTTCCTAAATACCAATTCCCCCGCTTAATGGACAACCATTTGCTACCACTGGGAGTTGCTTATCATCTACAATTAAGGTGATTGGATTTGCACCAATAGAAACCATAAATTTCATACACAATGTAGGTCTTTTGTTAGATAGTGAATGGAAAAATTCCATCCTATTCATTGGTACTGGTCATTGATACTGGAAAAAGCGTTTTCTTTCTTTTGTTCCAGCTTATCTTATGATTTGAACGAGTCGCACATACACCCTAGTACATGTTCCTCGACGCTGAGGACATCCCCGAAGAGCGGGGGATTTTGTGACATTTTTGATTGGCTGTCTTGTGTTTCTAATAAGTTGTTTAATAGTTGGCATGCTGAATCATATACAAAATGGGCTGGTTTAGATCGATCCTAACCGGATGGTTATGTTTTTTTTTTTTCTTCTAGTATTAAATATATTAAATAGAAGAAAAAAAAACATAATCATCCGGTTAGGAATTGAACCTACCAACTATCCTTATCCCCTCCTAGTAACCCTCCCCCAAAAAATCGATTTATGAAATTAGAACTCGAAATCCTTGAATTAAACTCATCAATGAAATAACGATATTTTTTATACCCTTTTTTTTTAGTTCGGATGGAGCGGGATAATAATTTCTCATTTCGAATCTGTAAACGAACAAGATAAGAGATCAACAATACGATCGATGTCTTTAGGATCCTCGAATGGAATGGAAGTAGACCGACATTTCTATTGGGGCGTTGGCTCTGTTTCCTTGGTTCTAAGATGCTAACGTATTTTGTTTCATGAGTGCGAATCTTAGAGGACAATGTAAATCCGGAGTGTAAATTCGGTGGTGGGGTAAATTTTACTTAACTCCCCGGTATTTTAGCCGGTATTTAGGACTGATTCTGCTATAAGATCTATAATTCCATACTCTTTGGCTTCGCTTGCGTCCATAAAAGTATCTCTTTCCAGGTCGGCGGCTATAACCCAGTGGGGTTGTTGTGTTCGTACGGAATATATTTTTACGATTCTGTCGCGAAACTCTGAAATTGCTCTCGATTCTAGCGTATATCCTGGTATTTCTTGCTGATAAAAGGTACCAGCAGGTTGGTGTATCATTACCCTGATGATATAACATAATGAAAGGTCCCTCTATCTTCTATCGGGTAAAGGAAAGAGCTAAAGAATAAGAAGAAGCGGAGTATATATATAATAGAAGCAAACGACAATATAGATTGATAAAAGGACAATCCAATATAGATAAAATTCAACAACCGTACAGGCAATTTTGGGGCATTGCATACGGCTCCACAATGGGATTTTTTTTCCCTTCCACGGGAAAAAAAAGATCTATTGGATCCAGAAATTATCCGCCCATTTAACATCCTTGCTTTTGGGAGAGTGAAAAAGGAGTATGATGATTCCGTTGCTTCCGTGCTTTGGTTATTTGGGAATTTAACTCATATGAGATCGAGCAATCCCAAAGTTTCTTTTTTTTTTTAGTACTCTTCGATAACATAAATTTGGCAAAATCATTTGTCGCGTGAAACCAAAAATATTTGCGACACTAAAATGAATTGCTGAGAGATATTCAGAGGTATTCCTTGATCGGAAAGATATTTTGTCTAAGCCAGCTCCCCCGATACACAATCTCACGTTATGAAAAACCATATGGGTATGTTCATACCGAATTGGAATGCCATGCTATTGTTACTCAGTAGTCTTATTCATTTTACCCGGCTAAGGCATATAGTCTTCATTACTTTCTTATGTCATTTATAACTTTACTTTTTTATTTCATTTCTAAAAAAGCTTTCTCTCAACCTCTCAACTAAGGTTAAAGATACATTGGCGCCAAGCGCGAAGGAATGCTAAGCGTTTGGTAATTTCGCCTCCGACCAGAACGAAAGATGCCATTGAAGCGGCGACTCCCATACATACTGTATTTACATCTGGTATCACAAGTTGCATCATATCATAAATGCCTACTCCGGGTACTATCCACCCGCCAGGTGAGTTTATAAATAACCACTGTTCTAAGTCCTTATCCTCTATATTGAGAAATAGCATGAGCCCCATAACTTGATTTGCTAGTTCGTCCTCTATGGAGTCTCCTAAAAAAAGTAATCTTTCTCGATGAAGTCGGTTGATTAGGATAAAATTTTATCCCTTTTAGGAACCATACGCGCACTTTTGAATGCATATGGTTCCTAAAAAAAAAAATGGCAAAGCAAAGAAAGAATCAAAGTAAAGTATAGGTCCTCTTTTTTTTTTTTTTTTAATACTTTCATATCTCCTAGAAACTTTTCGAATTAAACTCTCATTGATGTATGGTGTTTT